AAATTCTTATAAACTTTCTCGAAATGGCAAGTAATCATCTTCGAAAAATAGAATTTGAAAGCTTAATTAACTAAAGTGATTTTAGCCAATTATGATAAGAATTACAAAAAGATCGGTCTTAATGAAAGAATAAGGAAAAGAGGGCAAAAATATATAAATAAAATATATAAATATAAATAAAGATACAAGATTCCATTTGATTGAACCTTTTTTTACGTTCAACTTTAGAATGATAAAATGAAGAAGATAAAAAAACCATCTCAATATCATTCATGAAATATATTCTATTATTGACATAACAAGTAGCTACAGGTTTTGCTATGACTTTTTACTAACATCCTACTGTTACAGAAGCTTTCTCTTCTGTGCAGTATATAATGACTGAAGTCAACTCGTTCATCAATGGTCAGCAAGTATAATGGTTCTAATGATAATTCTACACGTATTTCATGTGTATCTGGTGGATTTACGCAAAGTTACAGGTGTGGTTTTGCCTGTATTAACGACATGTAACAGGTGATTCCTTACCTCGGGACCAAATGGGTTATTGGGCAGTCAATATCGTTATTGGTGTACCTAAAGCCATTCCACTAATAGGTGGAGTTATTACGTGGAAGTGCTAGTGTCGGCCAATCTCTTTTTACAGTTTACAATACTTTTGTATTGCCTCTTCTTAACTGCTATATTTATAAGGTATTTAGGGTCCTTTATAGAGAAAAGATATTTTGAATTGATTAGAGTCAATAAATAAAAAAATTGATTACTCTAATATATAAATATATAAAATATCCATTCCAATGGCTTTTGCCATCAGCTTCTTTATTTTCTTTTTTCCAAAGGAAACCTATCTATTTTTATATATTTCACTATAAAATACATATTTGTATATATGTGAATTTTATAACTCTTATTTGAATCCTTTCATTTCAAGGAATTCGGTGGTATGTTAGAATCAAAAATAATCATAAAGAATTTAGTAAATACAGAATTGATAAATAAAAAATGGTAGATAATAATAAATAAAATAAAGAAAGCATAGGATAGAAAGAAGATATTCTTAGAACAATTTTTATTCATGATCAATTATTAAAAGAAATGATTCAAATAGAAATTCTTTTCAAATCAACTCTTTTTTTTTTTTTTTCAAAAATTCTTTAAAATGAAAATAGGATTTTATCATGTTTAAATTCTCGTTTAAATAAAATGAAATGACATAACTTTGCATAACACAGCTTTTTTTTTGATACTATTAATTTACTCAATTAATTTACTCAATTGACAAGATTGATAGTTAATTTATTGGCTCGGAATCAAAAAATGAATCGAAATCATATCTAATGAATCCATTTTTTTTTATGATTAAATCACTCAATTCTTTTTTTTAGTATTTTATCGATAATGCTATTATATATAGTTCTGATTACTATCCTATTAAGAACTTAGGTAAGTATTTTATCAATATATGTAGTAAAAAAACATATTGAATTTAGCCTTTTCATGCTTACTATAACTAGTTATTTCAGTTTTTTACTGGCTGCTTTAACTATAACCTTAGTTCTATTTATTGGTTTAAGAAAGATACGACTTATTTGAAATGAATTGAATGAAAAACTCATAAAAATATTTTTCAGGGACTTCATGTATTCTATGGCTCTTTCTGCAAAAATTGCCAATTATTTTCTTGGTCATTGAGATTCATGGATAATTCAGATTATTATTTAAAGATAGATCTTAACCTTTTTTATCTGCTCAAACCAAAATGATTGAAGTTTTTCTATTTGGAATTGTCTTAGGCCTAATTCCTATCACTTTAGCAGGATTATTTGTAACTGCATATTTACAATACAGACGTGGTGATCAGTTGGACCTTTGATTTAATCAATTTTATTTTTTGTTTTATTGACTTTTTTCGAAGTCGAGGTTCAATTTCAGTTTGAATTTGACTTCGTTTTGTTTTTGTATAGACGAAATCACGCTCTGTAGGATTTGAACCTACGACATCGGGTTTTGGAGACCCGCGTTCTACCGAACTGAACTAAGAGCGCTTTTTCTATTTCTATCATAACGCATTTCTTATACATATAGTATCCGCAAATCCACGATCTTAATAAATTCCTCTTCACTTCCCATAGCAAAAGTAATAGGTAGGGATGACAGGATTTGAACCTGTGACATTTTGTACCCAAAACAAACGCGCTACCAAGCTGCGCTACACCCCTTTTCGAACTTGCTGTACAGTGTTATTTTACAAAATCCTTGTCTTATTTTCCATATATATGATCATTTTCTTCTATATATATAGAAAAGTTTCTTGTCATTTATTACTGTAATACTTACTATAATACTATAATAAATAATATACATCTGAAACGCAATCTAACCTATAAATGAAAATTTCATATTTGAGCAGTAATGCTGGACTTCTTTCTTTTGTTTGTTAGGTGGGACAGGAAATTCTTATCTATGGGTTCATTGTACATATCCATTTTAGATAGGAATTGAGGGTAAAAAAAAGGAAAAATTAGTTCAAAAAATCTTGAACTAAAGCATCTGACCATACATGTATTCCAATAAAATAATGAAAGAGAATTTACAATGCAAGATATAAAGACATATCTCTCTGTGGCACCTGTGATAAGTACTCTATGGTTTGGTTCTTTAGCAGGTCTATTAATAGAAATAAATCGTTTATTCCCAGATGCTTTATCATTGATTTTAGTTATTAATATGTGAAGAAATGAAGGAGAATAGAATTCCATGTGACGATTCTTTTTTCAAATCTTTACGATAGATAAAAGATATAAGTTTAGCTCATCCAAAACCCAGTGAATAGAAATCCAGTAAGCCCACTCAAGATCAATTTTTGGAAAAAATGGGATTTATTAGTCTAGCGTAAGCTAGACGAAATAATAATTGAAAAGAAGAGACTGAAATAAGTAGGTTATAAAGATTTCCAATCAAACTAGATAATTTAGAAAGAAATTATATTACTTAATTTTTATTCTATTTTTTATTAATTAAAATAATACATATTAAATTAACTAGATAATTTTATGTCAAAAAAATCTTTAGAAATGTAATAACTAGTTAAGAATTCTTACTGATTTTTTCTTCTTTTTCGATTCAAAAACCGAAAATAGGAGAGTTTAAGTTAAACGAATCAAAAGATATAAAGGAGGTTCATGGCTAAAGGGAAGGATCTAAGAGTCAGAGTTTTTTTGGAATGTACTAGTTGTGTTCGAAGAAGTATTAATAAGAAATCAATGGGTATTTCTAGATATATTACTCAAAAGAATCGTTCTAATACACTCAATTTATTAGAATTGAGAAAATTTTGTCGCTATTGTAACAAACATACGACTCATAGGGAAATAAAAATAAAGAAATAGATCAAAGAAAACAAACATCATGTTTTCTATTTTTGAAAGCAATAAATAAGTTTTTGAAAGCAATAAATAAAGTAAGAACTTACCATATTATTATATATATAAAATATACATATATATATAAATGGAAAGAATATCTATTAAACCTAATCTCATTTTAACGTGGAGATTATATCATTTGTATATATTCAATATATATATAAATATATATATATTTATATATATATATAAATGAAATTAAGAAAATGATATCTGAATCAAAACCTATTTTAGTTGGATCTTAAATGAATCAAGAAATCAAATTTTAGAAATAAGAAATAAACCATGGATACATTTAAACAACCTCGTAAAGCTAAGCAATCTCTTGCTAAGCAACCTCTTGTTCGTAAAGCTAAGCAACCTTTTGTTCATAAAGCTAAGCAACTTGTTGGTAAATTCAACAACCCTTTTCATAAATTCAGACAAGATTTTCCTAAATCCAAAAAATCTCGTTTACGGAAAATGTATCAATATATTTCTCTTCGGAAATACCTTTTTATTCATCGTGAATTTGAATTTCGTTATAAATATTCTAAATATTCGAAAGACTTTCTTAACCAACGTAATATGCGTTTTTACATCGGATCAAGAAAAGAAATCCATTATAGGAATATAGATTCAATTAGTCGATTTATTGGTTTAGCAGGAAGAATCATACCTAGACGAGTTACTAAATTAACCTTGAGACACCAACGATTAATGACTGATGCTATAAAAAAAGCTCGTTTTTTAGCTTTATTACCTTTTATTGAAAATGAACTACATTTTAAGAAAAAATGGCGCGAGATCTTAGACCGTCGTAAAAAAAGAAAAGACAAAAAGAAAAACAGAAATAAAAGAAGATCAATAAAAACTCATCCTGAAACAGAGCCGCGAGTTCCTCCTTTCGGAACCGACCCTTGGACTGAACCTTGGACTAATCCTTTAAAAAAGGACAGGTTCCAACCTAATCCTAAAACGGAGCCGAGAGTTCCTCCTCTCGGAACCGAACCATAGACTAATCCTTTAAAAAAGAAAAAGTTCGAACCTAATCCTAAAACGGAGCCGAGAGTTCCTCCTCTCGGAGCCGAACCAGGGATTAGTCCTTTAAAAAAGGAAGGATTCAAAACTAATTCTAAAACAGAGCCGAGAGTTCCTCCTCTAGGAACCGAACCAGTGACTAATCCTTTAAAAAAGGAAGGATTCAAAACTAATACTTCAAAATTAATACTAAAGAGGTCAAATTCCTCGTCATCCAAATCTTCAGGTCTAAATTCCTCAAAAAATGGATTGTAAGCAGATTGTTTATTCGAACTTACTCCCTGTCGATCTAAATCGAGGTCCAATTCAAATAAAGGATTTTGTGGAATCCATTGAACCAATTGAACCGATTCCTTGTCGTCCGAAGACAACAGTTCAAATTGTTATTCGTCGTCCGAGGACGACGAATAACATCCCTCACTCTCTATTTGTATCGGACTATGTTTTTGTTGAATTAATCGCACGTATTTTAAATCATCTTGCGTTAATTCTCGGTAGAAAGGATTCCCCATAATTAGTTGATTCCGTACTACTCCCTCTCGATCTAAATAGAGAAATCCTATTCGTCTTAGTGCTTCCTGAAGTGGAACTCTTCGGATAATAGCATGTATTATCAAAGGGGACCTTCAGATAGCATGAAACGACCATAATGTAAACTACGACTTTGGCGCATAAAGGAAACAGATTTCCATTGATGTTTATTGGTCATAGGTTCGATTTCACTATTATCATTAATAATAAAGGCAGGCCTAGGCATTAAGGGTTTAATAACGGATGCCCAATATCTAGCTAGTATTACTAAAAATAGCACAACTATAATTTTTTGTAAAACTAGAATTTTTTTTACTAAAATAAAAAAAGTACTTTTCTTTTTATAATAAAAAGAAAGTTTTTACTTTTTTTTATTGGCATTTTCTATTATTTTATTTTGATTACAAATAACTAATAGATTCTATTTCTTTTCTTTCAGTTATTCTTTTATCCGGCTAGGGTCGATCAATAACAAGACACATTATTCCAATATATCAAATATTGATTCCAATGGCTTTTGCTACTAGAACCTTCCCAACCACGATTCTTGCTTTTCTTCCCATTCTTAAATAAAGAATTCAATATTCTTTCCAAAAAAATAGTGATTTCAATGGTTACCTCTCAAACGGTGAGGTGCTCTAACTAATAGCTTTCAAAGAATTCGTAAAGAGCTTCAAAACTTCCCAAAAATTCTTTTCTATCCATCTCCGAAAAATCGGACTCGAAGATGCCTATCCCAAGAGCTAGAGCATCCACATTCACGAGATCCCGGGCCGTCCTCAAACCCAAGTTTAAGTAAAGGAGTCGGCCCAATTTACTGCCGAAAAAAGATTCAATGGTAAAAGAGTCGTAATTATGATTCAATCTTTTTAAATCCCATAAAATCTCATTGGCTCGTATTAATAGATGGTCAAACTCTTCTTTCATGGTCGAGTTCCTCCCATCATACTCCTTCCTGCCTGTTTACTATTGCAGGATATATGATTCAATTAAGATCCAGTACATAGGATATAGGATTCATATATTATTTTATGAATCCCCTAAGCATAGATAGTGAAAAATACCACTGCAATGCCCATTATAGATATTTTTTTTCTACTTAAATGATAATTCAATTTCTCTTCATTTTTTTTAGTGTATAATATATATTATACATTAATTTTAATTATAAAACAACTCCACAACTATATTGGAGAATTCGATTTCTCTTCATTTTTTTTAGTGTATAATATATATTATATATTAATTTTAATTATAAAACAACTCCACAACTATATTGGAGAATTCGATTTCTCTTCATTTTTTTTAGTGTATAATATATATTATATATTAATTTTAATTATAAAACAACTCCACAACTATATTGGAGAATTCAATTTCTCTTCATTTTTTTTATTATCTTCTTAATATTTTATTTTTAATTATAAAAAAAGCCACAATCCTAAATTTTTCATAATAATGACCGAGCTCTTTTAACGTTGACAGCATTTTCTTGACTTTGAGTTTTACAAGTATGATAAATTTCTTGTCGTCCATAAAAATAATTTAATAATAATAAAATAGGTTTAGATCAATCTTAACCAGATGTTATTTTTCTCAATTTTCCTTTTTTGAATATAGAATACTCCATATTCAAAAAAGGAAAACGCGAGTTTCAAATACATAAGAAAAATATTCGAGGAAAGGCTCACTATAATCAAATTCTTGAGGAGATCTTCTTAATATAAATTGTATTTCTTTAATGGGTTTCTTTTTATTTTATAATAAATAAGAAAAATAAAATTCATTCCGGATCTTCCCGGAGTTCATTCCCCGGGAAATTCTGTTTTAATCATTACTAATAAATTATTGGAGTATCTCTTAACAAACCTTATTAGGTTTCAATATTTTATTATAAATCTTACAAAAACCAATCTTATTTGATATAGATATTTGTGAAAGTATTTTACGATTAAGAAAAGATTGCTTCTTATACAGATTGTGGATAAACTTACAATAACTATCAAATGTTTGGTTTTCACGAATTACTGCATTTATTCTAGTGATCCACAAACGACGAAAATACCTCTTTTTACTGCCTCTATCTCGATGAGAGTAAAACAAACCTCTCATTTTCTGTTGAATAATCATTCGAGTATGTCTTGAATGAGCTCCTCTAAAACCTGATACAAGGGAACGATTTTTTTTTCGACGTCTTCGAGCTATATATCCTCGTTTCACTCTGCTCATTGAATAAAATTCAATCTTATTGAATAAAATAACTAATAGATTCGATTTCTTTTCTTTCAGTTATTCTTTTCTCCGTCTAGGGTCAATCAATAACAAAACACATTATTCCAATATATCAAATATCGATTCCGATGGCTTTTGCTACTAGAACCTTCCCAACCAAGATTCTTGCTTTTCTTCCCATTCTTAAATAAAGAATTCGATATTCATTCCAAAAAAATAGTGGTTTCTATGGTTACCTCTCAAAGGGTGAGGTCCCGGAGTTTCTTTTTCAAAAAATTTTGTGAACTTGTATAGTTCAAGTTCTTTGGCTCTATCTAATAATTAGAAAGTAATAGCTCTTTTCACACTAAGAGTTATCCGGCATTTCATTCGAAAAGTTGGCTAAGTAGCTAGCCCCGTTCTTTCATGCTTAATGTGATGCTATTTCCTCCGCTTAATGGATAACTTTTTGCTACCAATGGAGAATTACTTCTTATTTCAAATCGAAAATGATTGGATTTTGACCAATGGAAACGATCAATTTGATAGAATAATTAGGTATATAATATACCTTTATGTTACTATCCTATTCATCAGCACTGCTCCTTGATACTGGAAAAATTCTCTTATCTGTTCAAATTCATGAGCCACACATACACCCTAGCACACGGTCCTGACATCCTTTAAGAGCGGGAGATTTCTTACCATTTTTTTTTGCTGTCTTATGTTTCTAAGAAGTTGTGTATATAGTGGGCATATTTTGTATATATCTATACAGAATCCAATTTCTTTCTTTCGATCTTAACCAGATGTTATTTTTCTCAATTTTCCTTTTTTGAATATGAAATACTCCATATTCAAAAAAGGAAAATTCGACTTTGAAATAGATTTACAAAAAATCACTCGGATCACTCAGAATTTTATTTCATTTTCTTTTGATTTTATTTCATTTTCTTTTTTGGACTTCACTATATCATCGATAATACCATAATCTTGAGCTTCTGTTGCCGACATAAAATAGTCTCTTTCCAGATCCTTCTGTATAACATCTACAGGTTTACCTGTGTTTTCTGCATAAATATTCGCAATTGTGTTACGAAGTTCAAACATATCTTCTGCCTCCATCATTAAGGAATCTATATTTTTAGATTCGTTTTTATTTGTGCTAGTCGGGGCACTTCTAGGTTGGTGAATCAAAATCCTAGCGTTAGGGTATGCTACCCGTCTAGTAATTGTTCCTCCGGCGAGGATCAAAGATGCTCCTGATGCAGCTAATCCCATAGCTATTGTACACACATCAGGTAACATAACATTTATAATATCATAAATGGCTATTGATTGGTGTACGTCTCCACCAAGAGAGTTTATATATATATATATATCAGTATCATTATAATCGTCAGTTTCCGAATTCAGCAGTAATAAGAGAGCGATAAATCGATTGGCGAAAGGTGTCGTAATTTCTTTGCATAGAAAGAGTATTCTTTCTATGTAAAGCCGTTCATATATATCAATCCAAATTGGTTTTTCATCTAAAACATTACTTTTTAAGGCATCCTCGTAATCAAGATAAGGTATTCTTGGTATTGGCATATTATATTCATCCTATTTTTTTTTTAATAACTAATAGATTCGATTTCTTTTCTTTCAGTTATTCTTTTATCCGGCTAGGGTCAATCAATAACAAAACACATTATTCCAATATATCAAACATCGATTCCAACGGCTTTTGCTACTAGAACTTTCCCAACCACGATTCTTGCTTTTCTTCCCATTCTTTCTTGCTTTTCTTCCCATTCTTAAATAAAGAATTCAATATTCATTCCAAAAAAATAGTGATTTCTTATGATTCAATCTTTTTAAATCCAATAAAATCTCATTAGCTCGTATTAATGTCAAACTCTTCTTTCATTGTAGAGTTCATCCTATTTATATGTTTTGATGTAAAAGACATTTAATTTTTCTCCATTTTCCTTTTTTGAATATTTTATTTATAAAATAGGTTTCTTTTTTTTTTTTTTTCTATCTTTTTATTTTCTAATAAATATTAAAAATAAAATTCATTTTAATGAATTGAATGTGAATTCAAAATAAAAATATAGAGTAATCTTATCTTAATTTAAGTTCGAAACGTTTTGTAATCTTCAACCAATTATGTGCTTCAATATAATTGCTTGGAGTAAGCGCTATAGCTTGTTTCCAATACTCAGCAGCTTGATTGGACCAAGCTTCTGCAATTTCAGAATCGCTCTCTAGAATGGCCTTTTCTCCCCGGTCGGAATAGAGAATTCTTTCCCTTAGAACTGTACTTGAGAGTTTCCTACCTCATACGGCTCAGTAATATATTCTTTTTTTTCTATCTATTCTTATTTCTTTTATCCCGATTTCTTCTATATTGGATAATGTAATTTCTCTTCATTTTTTTATTATATTATTACATTATATTTTTAATTATAAAAAAAGAAAAAGTTAATTACAGTAAGTTTCAAACTCTTATTTGATTAATAATCAATCAGTTTTTTCTTTTCTTCCCACCTTCAGAAGAATAAAGCATATATAGCTCATAAATAGATTTTTATCATTTTCTGAGAGGTAACTATCTCATTTTCATATAGGAAATCGCTATAGAATCTTTGAAAAGGAATTTTCTCAATAAGAAAAAAAACTTACTATCTTTGGGATCTAAAACTACACCGCTGCTTAATATCTTAGTGGATCAACTCTATTACATAAGTGGATTCCTAACTTAATGTCCTCTATCATGGTATAAGTAAGCAGTTATTAACTTTATCGACACAATAGGTCGCTAATTGATCTTTACGATGCTTCCTTTATTAATTTGATTTTTTATCCATAGAATAAAAAGTAAAGGCTTTTTTCTACCTATTTTGATTTTCCTGAAATCTGTTTATTTCCTACAGCTGATAAAAATCGTTGTTTTTGACGATTTATATGTAGAAATCCTATTTCCTCTAGTAGATACTAGCTAATTTTTTTTTCTATAGTAGAGATAGTCGCACGTAATGACAGATCACAGCCATATTATTAAAAGCTTGCGGTAAAAAGGGATTTCGTTCTAGTGCTCGAAAATAATATTCCAAAGCTTTTGTATGCTCTCCATTGCTTGTATGTATAAGGCCTATGTTATAGAGTATATAACTTCGGTCATAAGGATCCATTTCTGGTCGCGTAGCTTCATAATAATTCTGTAAAGCTTCTGCATAATTTCCCTCCGATTGAGCCAGCATTCGTTACGGTCGTTCATTCTATTGAAAAGGTCTCCGTTCCAGAACCGTACATGATATTTTCATTTCATACGGCTCCTACCTTCTGTACATAATACTGAAGAAAAAATCTTCAGAATTAAAATATAACTATTCTCATCTTATTATGAACTGAAAGAAGCTAGTATTCTTACTAGAAATCTCTAGTCAACCTTCTCATCAGAGGTTTTTTCTTAAACACCAACTCTTCATATTACTACTACATATTAGTAGTAGATGAAATGAATACATATTAGTAGTCGATGAAATGAAAGAGGTAACTCCAATAATTTCTTTGTTATTAACGCTTTCTGTTTCTGGGAATTAGTTACTTCAACTATCTTTTATGGTTTTATGGGTATCCAAAGTACGAACGAAATGGATGTTTGTTGTCCCAACCATTCTTTTTAGTCCCGATACTTATAAGGAAAGGGGTTATTTCGAACAAAGTTTTTGTTTTGTTGATTTCTAAATGTAGTACTTTTTCCCTATACTTAATAGGGTATTTAGTAGAGTAGGATTGACTCGCAATACGAAGAAACCTATGGGTTTAATCTTTTGTTCAATGCTCAAATGGATGATTAAAGCATCTGAGATTGCATCAATCGAGGATACACGACAGAAGGAATTTATTGTTTTACCCTCACAAACTTTACCTTCACCAAGCGTAGGTTTCTTTTCATTATTAGGTTTTTTCTATCCCGCAATACGTTTTTCTTGTAAAACTTAATTTCTTGTAAGACTTAACTACAGGCTAAAAAAAACAAGAAAAAAGAATCAAATCACACCATCTCTGTAATAGGTAAATGCCTTTTTTTCTCCTGAAGTTGTTGGAATTATTCCCAACAATATATTGGCTACAATTGAAAAGGTCTTATCTATAAAATTTCCATTTATACGCGATCTAGGCATAATTACTAATCCATCATATAATTCTTTTCATTACCTTTCGAGAAAATGATCTTAACAATAAAGTAAATATAAAGTAAAAAATTACGTAAAAAAAAAAAAAGACAAGGAAAAATATGAATATGAAATAGTTGACTTTTTATTCCAATTTCATATTACACTAATCAATAGGTTTTTGTTTCATTTAAGTTCAATAAAACAAAAAAAGATTTTATTTGATTATGTTATGTAGATAATTAAAGAAGTTTTTTTTTTTTAGAATTCAAACAATGTAAAAATCTTTTCATCATAAAAAAAACATTTCAAATATTAATTATATGTTTTATTTGCATAATATGTGGCATAATAAATATGCCACATCATTAATCTAAAAATTTGAAATAAAAAATTCATGGGACGATTTAAATAGATCCGTGGAGTATTTTCTTTAAAAGAAAATATCAAATTGGAAAGGTATTATTTATTCTTATGAAACCTTTTAGTAATAAGAAAATTCCCCATTCACTCAGTTCTTCATCAAAAAATATAGAAAATATATATAATATATAGAGATTTTAATATTAGGAGAGATGGCCGAGTGGTTGAAGGCGTAGCATTGGAACTGCTATGTAGGCTTTTGTTTACCGAGGGTTCGAATCCCTCTCTTTCCATTTTTAAATTCTTCAATGTTCTTTATTAAAACAATATAATAATATAATTATCGATAGTACCATTGCAGCAAAAAAAAAACTTTTTCCTTTTTTCCTGTATCGATAAAATTGTTGAACAAAATGATTAAGAATTTCTAAAGGAAGGTTTTTTTAATGAGAAAGATTAACCTTGCCTTTTTTTATGTTTCAGATTGGGACAAATCACAGTAAGTTGTTTACGTCTACGAACTAATCGACATCTTTTACAAATTTTACGAACTGATGCTCCAATTTTCATATTTCTTATGTATTATCTTTTTTCTTTGTTTCATTTATTGCGAAAAAATAAGACTCATCTATTTTTCTTGACTCTATCTCTCAGTAATACATGTATATGATTATGACGCATATTAGCAGAGAGATAAGACAGAACGACTATGATCTAAACGTACGTGGAACATGTTCTCGTTGAATTTATTTACTGCTGTTTCTAGAAAAACAAAATACTTTCTACTATTTTTCTTCTTTTTGATCAGTTTATTTAAATGAAAACTTTTTTTGATTCTTTTTTTTTCCGCCTAATAACAATGCCATACGCTACAATGCCAATGATATAATAAAACCTTCTTTTTTAAGGTTTATTTTCGTTGTATTCTAGCAGTACTAGACCTCCAACTAATAAAGTTATCCCGTTACGAAACCTATTATCGAGATGACATACTAAAATTTCACCAGTCAGAAACACCCGTGCGTGAAAAGTTTTCTCACTGAATTGGTCCATGACCTTGGCTAGTAAAAATAATTTCTTTGTTAATTTAGTATTCTTTTCTCCGACTAGGGTCAATCAATAACAAAACACTTCAATATATAAAATATTGATTCCAATGGCTTTTGCTACTAGAACCTTCCCAACCACGATTCTTGCTTTTCTTCCCATTCTTAAATAAAGAATTCAATATTCATTCCAAAAAAATAGTGGGTTCCATCGTTTCTATGGTTACCTTTCAAACGGTGAGGTTCTCTCTATACACCGGAGCTTCTTTTTCAAAAGATTTTGTGAACTTGTATAGTTCATATTCTTCGGCTCTACCTATTAATTAGAAAGTAATAGCCCTTTTCACACTAAGAGTTATCCATACAGTGACGGCATTTCATTCGAAAAGTTGGCTAGGTAGCTAACCCTGTAAGTCCGTTCTTTCAGCTTAATGTAATGCTATTTCTTCCGCTTAATGGATAACTTTTTGCTACCAATGGAGAATTACTTCTTATTTCAAATCGAAAATGATTGGATTTTGGCCAATGGAAACCATCAATTTGTATAGAATAATTAGGTATAAAATATACCTTTATATTACTATCCTATTCATCAGTACTGGTCGTTGATACTGGAAAAATTCTCTTATCTGTTCGAATTCATGATCTGAACGAGTCGCACATACACCCTAGCACATGTTCCTCGACGCTGAGGACATCCTTTAAGAGCGGGAGATTTCTTACCATTTTTTTTTGGCTGTCTTATGTTTCTAAGAAGTTGTGTAATAGTTGGCATATTGTGTATATATCTATACAGAATCCAATTTCTTTGTTTCGATCGATCTTAACCAGATGTTTTTTTTTCTCAATTTTCCTCTTTTGAATATGGAATAGTCCATATTCAAAAAAGGAAAATTCAACTTTGAAATAGATTTATAAAAAATCACTCGGATCACTCAGGATTTTATTTCATTTTATTTTGGACTTTACTATGTGATCGATAATACCATAATCTTGAGCTTCTGTTGCCGACATAAAATAGTCTCTTTCCAGATCCTTCTGTATAACATCTACAGGTTTACCTGTGTTTTCTGCATAAATATCCGCAATTGTGTTACGAAGTTCAAGCATATCTTCTGCTTCTATTTTTAAGGAATGTATATTTCCCTTAACACGGGCACTGCTAGGTTGGTGAATCATCACCTTAGCATTAGGGTATGCTACCCGTTTAGTAATTGTTCCTCCCACCAAAATCAAAGATGCTGCTGATGCAGCTAATCCCATATTAGCTGTCCATACATCAGGTACAATGTACCTCATTGTATCATATATAGATATAGCTGTCTCTGCTCCTCCACCGGCAGAGTTTATATATATGGTGATATCAGTATCAGCATCAGTATCATCATAAACATCAGTTTCCGAATCCAGTTGTAACAAGAGAGCGATAAACCGATTGGCGAAAAGTGTCTTAATTTCTTTGCATAGAAAGAGTGCTCTTTCTATGTAAAGTCGTTGGTATATGCTAATCCAAGTCGGTTCATCCTCGAAAGAACGGCGATAACGTACTTTTGGTATACCTAAAGGCATATTCCATTCATCCTATTTTTGTAAATAACTAATAGATTTGATTTCTTTTCTTTCAGTTATTCTTTTATCCGACTAGTTTCAATTAATAACAAAACACATTATTCCAATATATCAAATATCGATTCCAATGGCTTTTGCTACTAGAACCTTCCCAACCACGATTCTTGCTTTTCTTCCCATTCTTAAATAAAGAATTCAATATTCATTCCAAAAAAATAGTGGGTTCCATCATTTCAATGGTTATCTTTCAATGGTTATCTTTCAAAGGGTGAGGTCCTCTAACTTCTCAATAGCTTTCAAAGTATACATAAAGAGCTTGAAAGACCTCATAAAATTCTCCTCTATCCAATTCTGATAAATCTAGCATGGCATCAACAAGAATTTCCGACTCCGCATTCACAAGATCGCGGACCGTCCTCAAACCCAAGTTTAAGTAAAGGAGTCGGCCCAATTTACTGCCAAAAAAAGCATCAATCCTATATTTGTCATAATCATGACCGAGCTCTTTTAAGGTTGACAGCATTCTCTTGACTTTGAGTTTAAAAAGCCTCAAATATCTGAAAAGGTCCATATCCATAACAATAATTTAGTATCATAAAACAGTATAGGTTTAGATCGATCTTAACCAGGTGTTATTTTTCTCAATTTTCCTTTTTTGAATATGGAATACTCCATATTCAAAAAAGGAAAATTCGAGTTTCAGATAGATTTACAAAAAATCATTCAGATCACTCAGGATTTTATTCATTTTCTTTTTTGAACTTTGCTACGCGATCAATAATACCATAATCTTGAGCTTCTGTTGCCGACATAAAATAGTCATAGTCTCTTTCCAGATCTTTCTGTATAACATCCACAGGTTTACCTGTATTTCCTGCATAAATATCCGCAATTGTGTTACGAAGTTCAAGCGTATCTTCTTCTTCTATTATTAAGGAATCTATATTTGTATTTGTGCTAGTAGCAGCACTTCTAGGTTGGGTAATACAAATCCTAGCGTGGGGCAATGCTACCCGTTTAGTAATTGTTCCTCCGGCCAGGATCAAAGATGCTACTGATGCAGTTGCTCCCATAGCTATTGTACACACATCAGGTAAAATAGTTTTTATAGTATCATAAATGGTTAGTGATTCGTGTACCCCTCCACCGGGAGAGTTCATATATATATAAATATCAGGATCATTATAAAAATAAGTTTCCGAATTCAGCAGTAACAAGAGAACGATAAACCGATTGGTGAAAGGTGTTGTAATTTCTTTGCATAGAAAGAGTGTTCTTTCTTTGTAAAGCCGTTCGTATATGTCAATCCAAATAGGTTTTTCGTTAAAACGAGACTTATAAGGTACTTTTGGTATACCTAAAGGCATATTATATTCATCCTATTTTTGTAAATAACTAATAGATTTGATTTCTTTTCTTTCAGTTATTCTTTTATCCGTCTAGGGTCAATCAATAACAAAACACATTATTCCAATATATCAAATATCGATTCCAATGGCTTTTGCTACTAGAACCTTCCCAACCACGATTCTTGCTTTTCTTCCCATTCTTAAATAAAGAATTCGATATTCATTCCAAAAAAATAGTGATTTCTGCGGTCCATAAAAATAAAAACTTTAATAAATAGGTTTCGATCAATCTTAACCAGATGTTTTTTTTCTCAATTTTCCTCTTTTGAATATGGAATAGTCCATATTCAAAAAAGGAAAATTCAACTTTGAAATAGATTTATAAAAAATCACTCGGATCATTCAGGATTTTATTTCATTTTCTTTTTTGGACTTTACTATGTGATCGATAATACCATAATCTTGAGCTTCTGTTGCCGACATAAAATAGTCTCTTTCCAGATCCTTCTGTATAACATCTACAGGTTTACCTGTGTTTTCTGGATAAATATTCGCAATTGTGTTACGAAGTTCAAGCATATCTTCTACTTCCATCATTAAGGAATCTATATTTTTAGATTCATTTTTATTTGTGCTAGTCGGGGCACTTCTAGGTTGGTGAATCAAAATCCTAGCGTTAGGGTATGCTACCCGTCTAGTAATTGTTCCTCCGGCGAGGATCAAAGATGCTCCTGATGCAGCTAATCCCATAGCTATTGTACACACATCAGGTAACATAATATTTATAATATCAAAAAAGGCTATTGATTGGTGTACGTCTACACCAAGAGAGTTTATATATATATATATCAGTATCATTATAATCGTCAGTTTCCGAATTCAGCAGTAATAAGAAAGCGATGAACCGATTGGCGAAAAGTGCCGTAATTTCTTTGCATAGAAAGAGTGTTCTTTCTATGCAAAGTTGTTCGTATATATCAATCTAATAACTAATAGCTTTCAAAGAATTTGTAAAGAGCTTCAAAACTCCCCAAAAATTCTTTTCTATCCATGTCCGAAAAATCGGACTCGAAGATGCCTATACCAAGAGTTAGAGCATCCACATTCACGAGATCCCGGATCGTCCTCAAACCCAAGCTTGAGTAAAGGAGTCGGCCCAATTTACTGCCGAAAAAAGATTCAATGGTAAAAGAATCGTAATTATGATTCAATCTTTTTAAATCCCATAAAATCTCATTGGCTCGTATTAATAGATGGTCAAACTCTTCTTTCATGGTCGAGTTCCTCCCATCATACTCCCTCCTGCCTGTTTACTATTGCAGGATATATGATTCAATTAAGATCCAGTACATAGGATATAGGATTCATATATAATCCCCTAAGAATAGATAGTGAAAAATATCACTACAATGCCAATTATAGATATAATAAAACCCTTTTTTTTTAAGATTTATTCTCGTTGTATTCTAGCAGTACTAGACCTCCAACTAATACAGTTGTCCCGTTACGGAACCTATTATCGAGATGACATACTAAAATTTCACCAGTCAGAAACACCCGTGCGTGAAAAGTTTTCTCACTGAATTGGTCCATGACCTTGGCTAGTAAAAATAATTTCTTTGTTAATTTAGTATTCTTTTCTCCGACTAGGGTCAATCAATAACAAAACACTTCAATATATAAAATATTGATTCCAATGGCTTTTGCTACTAGAACCTTCCCAACCACGATTCTTGCTTTTCTTCCCATTCTTAAATAAAGAATTCGATATTCATTCCAAAAAAATAGTGGTTTCTGCGGTCCATAAAAATAAAAACTTTTATTTTATAAATAATAAATAGGTTTAGATCAATCTTAACCAGATGTTATTTTTCTCAATTTTCCTTTTTTGAATATGGAGTATTCCATATTCAAAAAAGGAAAATTCGAGTTTCAAATACATAAGAAAAATATTCGAGGAAACGCTCGCTATAATCAAATTCTTGATTAGATCTTCTTAATATCAATTGTATTTCTTTAATGGGTTTCTTTTTATTTTATAATAAATAAGAAAAATAAAATTCATTCCGAATCTTCCCGGAGTTCATTCCCCGGGAAATCCTGTTTTAATCATTACTAATAAATTATTGGAGTATCTCTTAACAAACCTTATTAGGTTTCAATATTTTATTTTATTATAAATCTTACAAAAACCAATCTTATTTGATATAGATATTTGTGAAAGTATTTTACGATTAAGAAAAGGTTGCTTCTTATACAGATTGTAGATAAACTTACAATAACTATCAAATGGTTGGTTTTCACGAGTTACTGCATTTATTCTAGTGATCCACAAACGACGAAAATACCTCTTTTTACTACCTCTATCTCGATGAGAGTAAAACAAACCTCTCATTTTCTGTTGAATAATCATTCGAGTATGTCTTGAATGAGCTCCTCCAAAACCTGATACAAGAGAACGATTTTTTTTTCGACGTCTTCGAACTATATATCCTCGTCTCACTCTGTTCATTGAATAAAATTCAATCTTATAGAACCTCCCCAACCACGATTCTTGCTTTTCTTCTCATTCTTAAATAAAGAATTCAATATTCATTCCAAAAAAATAGTGGGTTCCATCGTTTCTATGGTTACTTTTCAAAGGGTGAGGTCCTCTATACACCGTAGCTTTTTTTTTTCAATTAATCAAAAGATTTTTTTTAAACACGTCTTCTTTTAGGGGGCCGGCATCCATTATGTGGCAGAGGTGTTACATCACGTATGAAACTTAATTTTACACCACTATGAACAACGCTTTTTAATGCTGCAGCTCTCCCAGGACCAGCACCGTTTATCTTAATTGCTGCCTTTTTCATACCCTGTTTCACTAACATATAAATAGCATTTCTTGTTGCAGTTTGGGCAGCATAGGGTGTTGGTTTTTTTGGACCCTTGAATCGAGAAGTACCAGCGGAATCCCATGAAACTACCTGACCCTCAAAATCTGAAACAGTTATAATGGTATTGTTAGAACTTGCTTGAATATGAATAAGTCCTTTTTGTATTTTACGTCGTATAGTTCTAAGTAAACGAAAACGTTTGGAAGATAAACGCCGATTCATACGTGGAGCAGAAATCCCTCGTTTAGGTTTTTTCATATTTTGTTATCTTTCAGTAAGTATAAGTTAAAAATTCAAAGTAACAAAAGATACGGAGATATCCATTTCATATTAAAAAAGATCCTTTATTTTTTTTTTGTTTAATCTCAAATTATAACAAAAAATACAAAAATAAAAAAAAAAAAAAGAAGAAGATGACTATATCTTCTTCAGATTCTGTTGATTCTTCTAATTCTTGTTATTATTTAGATTCCGTTGATTCTTCTGATTCTTCATATTCTGTTGATTTCTCTGATTCTTGCGATTTTCCCTTATTTGATTCTTCATATTTTGTTGATTCTTCTGATTCTTCTGATTCTCCCCCAGAGGATAATCGAGAACTCAGAATTGAAGCCAGCCAAAAAGTCAAGGATGCTTTAAATTCTGTTGGTTCCTCTGATTCAAGTGATTCTTCTGATTCAGTTGATTCTTCTGATTCCGTTGATTCTTCTGATTTTATTGATTTTTTTAAATTTTGATTAGCATCTTCATCATAAGCAAGGTTTTTTTCTTTTTCTTCTATTTCTGCTTTTGTTTCTATTTCTTTTTCAAGTAATTCTTTCTCGATATTTTTTCGTTTCTTTTCCGTTTGCTCTACACTTTTAATCATCTTTTTGAATTTATTACGTGGAGCAGAAATCCCTCGTTTAGATTTTTTCATATTTTATTATCTTTCAGTAAGTATAAGTTAAAAATTAAAAATTAAAGTTACGGAAATATCCATTTCATATTAAAAAAGATCCTTTATCTTTTTGTAGGCGATGTAAGAAGTGACACTAAAAATAAGTTTTCATGGAATTGAAAATTCAATAAAGTCGAAGATATTTTACCCATCTGCATTAAGCTGAAACTTCCTTCTTGCATACGAGCCCCTCCAGAAACACCTTAATGAAGCAGGTATATGGAACATTTCGCTTGGAATTTTCTTGACAATTTTCCCAGTTTGAAACGGTTCAGTCAAACCTGTTTTTCTTTGATAAGAATGGATCTCATCCATGTAAGGTATATCTTTTTCAGATTCCATTGATTCTTCTAATTCGTGTGATTCTTCGTATTCTGTTGATTCTTCTGATTCTTCATATTCTGTTGATTCCTCTTCATCTGAATCGAGTTTATCTTCATTCATTTTATCCAGTTCCTCTTGATCTAAATCTAGTTCTTCTTCAAGTAATTCTTTCTCGATATTTTTTCGTTTCTCTTCCATTTGCTCTCCACTTGTAATCATCTTTTTGAATTTATCTTGTTTCATCTTATTTGATTCCTCCGTTATGAAAGATATTTTATTCGTCATATGTCCTTTTTTTGCAAAAAAATATGGAGTGTTAATAAGTATTTGTTTTATATTAGACCATAACTTTTGTATATCCATACGCAGATATTTCTGAAAAATTTGTTGAAATATCAAAAAGAAATGCTTTTCATCCCTTTCTCTCAAAAAGAGATTTTCTTCTTCATAAGAGGGGCAAAATTTGAAAAAAATCAATCAAATGAAGACAAGCTTCACGAAGTGCTTCTGCAGGAGTCAAACTTCCATTCGTGCATATCTCGAGAAATAGTATTTCCTCGGAGTCAATTTTTTTTTTAAGCGGATCATAATACTGTTTATTCGCATGATACGTATAATTGACCTGTAGCACAGGAGTAAATGTGCTATCTATGGGAAAAGTAAAACTGCAATTTTCATCGCTATAATCGCCATATTTGACATTGTCATTGACGACACTTCTTTTTACATTTCCATTGAAACTTCTACTTTCAAATCCATTAATTCCCCTATTATTTCTAATCTTCGAAGCAGTATCTAAGTGTCGAGGGTGATACCCTCTATCTCGTTCTAATATCAATTCAATTGATAAATCTATTGGTCCTGTTATATACGCAATAGGTTGGTCTTCGTTGACTATGTGAACAAAATCCGGTAGGTTTATATTTTTGGCAGTAAAAAGCATTGGACCACTCTCCGAAATCGATATCGATGCTTTGATAACTTGATTGGTGGGGCTTTTCAAGACAATTGTTTTGAGATTTTCTAATATTTCATGTACAGATTCTCTTATACCAGGTATAGTACTATATTGATGAAAAGATTTTTCTTGTTTTTCTTTCAATTGAAATGTAGCATGTGTTATACGTGTTCCTTTTATTTCTGCAAGTAGAACTCTTCGTATGGTAGTACCTAATATATTAGCCTGACCTTCCTTAAGCGACGACAGCATGAAACGACCATAATGTAAACTACGACTTTGGCGGATAAAGGAAACAGATTTCCATTCATGTTTATTGGTCATAGGTTCTATTTTACTTTGTTTAGTATTTTTAAAAAATTAAAAGTTTCATTATTGTATGGCCAACCATTGAGGGTATTATAGTTGATGCTCGAGACCAAGTGACTATTATTTCTCTCTCCCCCCCCTTTTTGATTTTTTCAAATGTTTCCGATAAATGCTTAGCTACAAACCTTTTCTTTGACTACAATTCTTTTTTTGACAATCCTGGTTTTTCCACCTATCACAGCTGATTACTCCTTTTTTTGCATGGAAAAGAAGGATTATTTTATGTCCTATAAAATTTCTCCTCCCCCCCTTTTTTGATTTTTTCAAATGTTTCCGATAAATGCTTAGCTACAAACCTTTTCTTTACTACAAATTCTTTTTTTGACAATCCTTTCCACCTATCACAGCTGATTACTCCTTTTTTTGCATGGAAAAGATGGATTATGATATATCCTATAGATCTAAGCTATCAAAAACAGGTCTAAATACATTGTAACCAAGGCCCTTGTGGATTCTCAATATTGAAAAAAATAAAGAAACTTCCTTCTTTATGTTCTTCTTTTAAATCGTTTCTTTTAAAAAACAAAAAGAATAATATATTTTAGAGAATTCGCGATTGAATTGTTGTCTGTGTTTTTCAGGAAACAGTGAGATTCGATTATATAGATTGTCAAAATATATAAGATCCTTTAGGGTGTTTAATCCGGCTTCTTTAAGAAGCCTGGATACATCCCGTCCAAAAATCTCAGTAATTTCAAAACTATAGAATTCGAAGACACTTTCCATCTTCTTCAAACGCGAAATCTTTTCTACTAGAGTGTATTCAAAGGATGTTTTTATCAGAGATTCTTTTGCGGGACTAGAACCCGCTTTGCTCAAACAATTCAAACGATAAAGATGATTATAAAGGCCCTCGAATCCACTAAGAAATTGATAGATATCTTCTCCAGAGAAATTGATTAAACGATATAAATTACAATTTATGAGGTCGTCTAGGGTTTTTAGAGAATTTTCCTCAAGAATTTTTGATATTTTCCTTGGAAAGAATCTCTCAAGTTTATATACTTCTTTTCTATTTAATTCCACTTCCATGATTTTTATCTTCGCTATCGTATCCAAAATCCGCCAAAATTTACGATTAAAATTCCGTTTTTTAATGTCAGACGAGAAAACATCGAAATAGATATGTAGATCGTTATTTCGCTTTTTGGAATCCAGGCGGAAAAAAATCATAAAGATACCCAAACGAAACAAATCCTGGATTTGGTAAGAAGCGAATAATTCTTCCGTCTCCATAGTTTTCAAGTGAATTATGACATTTATGAGAACGGATTGAAAAGACGGGAAACCTTTACGTTTCTTAATATTTGTCATATTTTTTTTTCTCCTTTTTCTTCAAAAAAATTAAAAGTTTCATTATTGTATGACCAACCATTGAGGGTATAATAGTTGATGCCCGAGACCGAGTGTATACGTGTTCCTTTTATTTCTGCAAGTAGAACACTTCGTATGGTAGTACCTAATATATTAGCCTGACCTTCCTTAAGCGACGACAGCATGAAACGACCATAATGTAAACTACGACTTTGGCGGATAAAGGAAACAGATTTCCATTCATGTTTATTGGTCATAGGTTCTATTTTACTTTGTTTAGTATTTTTAAAAAATTAAAAGTTTCATTATTGTATGGCCAACCATTGAGGGTATTATAGTTGATGCTCGAGACCAAGTGACTATTATTTCTCTCTCCCCCCCCTTTTTGATTTTTTCAAATGTTTCCGATAAATGCTTAGCTACAAACCTTTTCTTTGACTACAATTCTTTTTTTGACAATCCTGTTTTTTACACCTATCACAGCTGATTACTCCTTTTTTTGCATGGAAAAGAAGGATTATTTTATGTCCTATAAAATTTCTCCTCCCCCCCCTTTTTGATTTTTTCAAATGTTTCCGATAAATGCTTAGCTACAAACCTTTTCTTTACTACAAATTCTTTTTTTGACAATCCTTTCCACCTATCACAGCTGATTACTCCTTTTTTTGCATGGAAAAGAAGGATTATTTTATGTCCTATAAAATTTCTCCTCCCCCCCCCTTTTTGATTTTTTCAAATGTTTCCGATAAATGCTTAGCTACAAACCTTTTCTTTACTACAAATTCTTTTTTTGACAATCCTTTCCACCTATCACAGCTGATTACTCCTTTTTTTGCATGGAAAAGAAGGATTATTTTATGTCCTATAAAATTTCTCCTCCCCCCCTTTTTGATTTTTTCAAATGTTTCCGATAAATGCTTAGCTACAAACCTTTTCTTTACTACAAATTCTTTTTTTGACAATCCTGTTTTTTCACCTATCACAGCTGATTACTCCTTTTTTTGCATGGAAAAGAAGGATTATTTTATGTCCTATAAAATTTCTCCTCCCCCCCTTTTTTGATTTTTTCAAATGTTTCCGATAAATGCTTAGCTACAAACCTTTTCTTTACTACAAATTCTTTTTTTGACAATCCTGTTTTTTCACCTATCACAGCTGATTACTCCTTTTTTTGCATGGAAAAGAAGGATTATTTTATGTCCTATAAAATTTCTCCTCCCCCCCTTTTTGATTTTTTCAAATGTTTCCGATAAATGCTTAGCTACAAACCTTTTCTTTGACTACAATTCTTTTTTTGACAATCCTGGTTTTTCCACCTATCACAGCTGATTACTCCTTTTTTTGCATGGAAAAGAAGGATTATTTTATGTCCTATAAAATTTCTCCTCCCCCCCCTTTTTGATTTTTTCAAATGTTTCCGATAAATGCTTAGCTACAAACCTTTTCTTTGACTACAATTCTTTTAGAGAACCTATGAATCTATATTGTAACATTTCAATCTCTTCCCGATACTTCCCAAGGAAAATCCCCAAATGTATCCAAAATTGACGGGTTATTGTAAGCTTATCCATGCGGTTATGCACTCTTGAAAAAGGAATCAATTTTCTATCCTGGCTTTCGTGCTTTGGTGAGTTGTCCTAGATCCTTTCGATGACCTATGTTGTGTTGAAGGGATATCTATATATAAAGTCGAAGATATTTTACCCATCTGCATTAAGCTGAAACTTCCTTCTTGCATACGAGCTCTTCCAGAAGCACAACAAATGATGAGAGGTAAGGATTTTCTCCTAGCATATTGAATTAGACGGGTTATTTTTTTACCCACTACTGATCCCATACTTCCTCCGATAAACTCAAAATCCATAACCGCAAGTGCTACAGGGATACCGTCGAGTTGACCTATTCCTGTTTGAACAGCGTCAATCAAACCTGTTTTTCTTTGATAAGAATCGACCTTATCCATGTAAGGTATATCTTCTTCAGATTCCGTTGATTCTTCTGGTTCTTGTTCCTCTTGATCTGAATCGAGTTCTTCTTCATCGAAATATGAAATTTCTTCAGGAATTACTTTGATAGAAATATTTCAAAAAACATTGAATTATTATATCTCCTAGCCCTACATCTTTGACTTTTGTTTCCAAAAGTCTTTCTATTGAAAAAAAAAAAAAGAATAATTTCTTCTTTCTTTCTAATCTTTTATCATATTCATATGAATATGTTTTTTCGAATTATTTTTTGATTTCCATTAAACGCGTTTGTTTTCATTCAAAAATCTAATGAGTCTAGTTCTTGTTCATCGAAATCAGGACTCTCCGACCGAATCTACCCTAATCCTAGAGAAATAGACTTAGAAAAAACCCAGTTCCTACTCCCCAAAAAAATATTAGTCCTTTTCCTCGCGTTTTCGGACGATAGAAAACGGTTTTTGAAGATGAAAGTCATCGGTTCAAATCCAAGGAAGTTTTCTATTAAACTCCAATTTTATATTTTGTTTTTCAAAAGAACTCTATTTTTTTGAAGAAAAAATGAGCCCTCATTAATAAGTCATAATATCCAAACACATATATAGTAAAAAAAAAATAACACATATAAATTCAATAAAAATAAAGAGAACATAGGATAGAATCAAAAATTTGATTGATCATTTTACAGAGTATAATTAAGATATTGTATGAAAGTAGAAATCCTTGTATTCTCATTTTCAAATAAGAGTGGAGAAAAGGATTTTGGATTTGATAAAATCCTAAAGAAGGATTTTTCAATCTGTTTTTCTCATTTTTTCCTTACCTTATAATATAAAAACAATTAATAAAATTATCTAATCTACAAGAACGCAATTTTTTTATGCTAAATATCTTTAGTTTAATCTGTATCTGTCTTAATTCTGTCCTTTATCCGAGTAATTCTTTCTTTGCCAAATTGCCCGAAGCTTATGCGATTTTCAATCCAATTGTAGATTTTATGCCTGTTGTACCTATACTCTTTTTTCTCCTAGCTTTTGTTTGGCAAGCTGCTGTAAGCTTTCGATGAAATATGAGATTCTTTAATAAATCAATTCAAAAATGGATATCAAAAAATGTCTTATATTATAGTTATTTCCAAAATCAAAATGAATATGCAATTAATCATTACAGCCATAAATAGGGATCAGCTTTTTTATCTGTCTATTCTGATCTTCCAATGAGTGCAAACCTTTTTTTTTCGAAAATAGTTAATTCTTAAATTAAGATAAAAATAAAAAATTAGAAAAAAAAAGATTCTTTCTCATATTTTATTTTGAAATAAAAAAAGAAAAGAAGGGTTTTTTTATCGTAAGAAAAGGTAATTTATTCCCTTAAAAACAAAAAAAAGATCTTGGAGATTTTAAAATGCTTACTCTCAAACTTTTTGTTTATACAGTAGTTATATTTTTTGTTTCCCTTTTTATTTTCGGATTTTTATCTAATGATCCAGGGCGTAATCCAGGGCGTGAGGAATAAATTCTTAGTTTTCTTTTTTTCTTCATTTTTTTTTTTATTAATTTTTCAATAATTTTTTGATGATAAAATAATATGAATCAAAATCCCTCTCAATCCAAAAATACTAAAATCATACATAATAGAGAGCGGAAAGAGAGGGATTCGAACCCTCGGTACAAATAACTCGTACAACGGATTAGCAATCCGCCGCTTTAGTCCACTCAGCCATCTCCCCAAATGCAATGATTTTTATCTGCGCTGTGATGATGTGATATATGAAATAAAGATTTAGAAAAATCCTTGTTTTTTTATTCTATTTGATTAGAAATCAAAAGTAAAACTTTATTAGGAAATCTACTTTCCTATATTATATTCTTCAATATATATTCTTCAAATTCATATATACTAATAAAAATAAAAAAATTTTTGAATTATTCACTTTCTTTGCAATGAATTCAATGAATTAATACACAAGATATTAAAGTATAAAAATCAAGATATGAAAGTATAAAAGATAGAAAGGAAAATATCGAAATATTTCTAGTTTTATTATCAAAACAGTTTTGATAATAAAACTAGAAATATTTCGATAATGACTTAAAAACAAAAATAATTTTCTTTTCTTTAATGTATTTATTTGTTATTTACTTATTTTATTTGTTTGAGTTCATTTTATTTTTTACAGAAGATTTATTACCCCAGCTTGATCTGGTTAAATACTAACCAAGCCTTTCCTTCTCTACTCTTAGTTTAAGGAATTCCTCATGAATCATAAGGATCCAATGTTTTTATTTAGTTTTTTTATATAAAAAACAAATTAATATATTTGATCGATTTATATTTAATAAAATCAATATGTTTAATTTAAACAGCAACAAAAAAAAAATTCGAATTTTCATATTTATGTTCTCTTCTCATACCTAAAAGTATGATTATTACTAATATAGGATTCTTTTTGTATTTTATATCCTTTTTTTCTTTTTTCAAATCGAAGATGACTCTTGATTTATTAGTCAGAAATTAAAACATGTGATAACATTTTATATAAGAAATATATTTCCATATATTTTTCTATTTTTTTTTTTTTGAAATATTTTTAAAATATTTCGATCGAATCGAATAGAATTCTATCGAATTCAAATTCATTTTTTTATTCCATAAATCTTCTTACTTTATTTTACTTTATTTAAAGAAATTTTTCCAATTGAGAGTACTATATTATCAGATAAGATCTATCTTAATATTAGATAAATTAAGATCTATCTAATAAAATGTGTGGGATTAGAAAAATTAAAAAAAATAATAAACATATTAAAAATCTATCATTTTTATAATCGACCTTTAATAAATCTTTCATATATATATGGAATATGGAATAAAAACCTATTATTTAATAATGACTTCTTATCAAACAAGAAATGTAACTAATAAACCATCTAACCAGAGGTTTTTATGTTATTTAAACTTATGTTTTTAATTTAATAATTTTTATGTTTTTAATTTAATAATTTTTATGAAAAAAGTGGAATTTTATTGATTTTTTTGTATTTGATTGATTCTTAACGTAGAGACGAAATA